TAATCAAAGGCTCCATGCGCGCTCAAAGACGTAAAACAGTTACTTGGAAACTCTTTGAAGCAAATGCGCATTCCCCTCTTTTTTTGGACCGAATAGACAAATCTTTTTTTTTTTTTTTTGATATTTCTGAACGGATGAAAAAAATTTTTAGAAATTGGATGTGGAAAAACACAGAATTCACAATTTCGAATTATACAGAGAAAAAGACAAAGGAAAGCGCGAAAAAAAAAGAGGAGGACAAAAAAGAAGAAGACAAAAGAAAGGAGAAAGTGCGTATACAAATAGCGGAAGCCTGGGATAGTATTTTACTTGCTCAAGTAATGAGAGGTTTTTTATTAGTAACCCAATCAATTCTTAGAAAATATATTATATTACCTTCATTGATAATAGCTAAAAATATCGTCCGTATACTATTATTTCAATTTCCGGAATGGTATGAGGACTTAAAGGATTGGAATAGAGAAATGCATGTTAAATGTACCTATAACGGCGTTCAATTATCAGAAAAAGAATTTCCAAAAAACTGGTTAACAGACGGCATTCAGATCAAGATCCTATTTCCTTTTCGTCTTAAACCTTGGCACAGATCTAAGTTACGAGCCCCTTATAACGATCCAATGAAAAAGCAAGGTCAAAAAAATGATTTTTGTTTTTTAACAATTTTTGGAATGGAAGCTGAACTACCTTTTGGTTCTCCCAGAAAAAAACTTTCATTTTTTGAACCGATTTTAAAAGAACTCAAAAAAAAAATTAAAAAATTGCAAAAGAAATGTTTTATAATTCTAGGAATTTTAAAAGAACAAACAAAATTGTTTCTAAATGTCTCAAAAAAACCAAAAAAATGGATCATTAAAAACATTCTGTTTATAAAAGAAATAATAAAAGAACTCTCAAAAATAAACCCAATTATATTATTTGGATTGAGAGAAATAGAAGTATATGAATTGAGTGAAATTAAAAAAGATTCAATAATCAGTAATCGGATGATTCAGGAATCGTCCATTCAAATTAGATCTCAGGATTGGACAAATTATTCATTAACAGAAAAAAAAATGCAAGATCTGACTGATAGAATAAACACCATCATAAATCAAATAGAAAAAATTACAAAAGACAAGAAAAAGGGATTTATAACTTCAAATAGAAATTTGAGTTCTAACAAAATAAGTTATGATGATAAAAGATTGGAATCACAAAAAAATATTTGGCAGATATTAAAAAGAAGAACTGCTCGATTAATCCGTAAATCCCATTATTTTATAATATTTTTCATTGAAAAGATATACATAGATATCTTTCTATCTATGATTAATATTCCTAGTATCAATACACAACTTTTTCTTGAATCAACAAAAAAAATTATTAATAAAAACATTAACAGTAATGAAGCAAATCAAGAAAGAATTAATAAAACAAATCAAAGTTTAATTAAATTTATTTCGATTATAAAAGAGTCACTTTCTAATACTAATATTAGTCTTAATTCAAAGACTTTTTTTGACTTATCTTACTTTTCACAAGCATATGTATTTTACAAATTATCACAAACCAAACTTATTAAGTTAGAGAAATTGAAATCCGTATTTCAATATAATGGAACCCCCCTTTTTCTTAAGAATGAAATAAAGGATTTTTTTGTTGTAAGACAAGAACTATTTCATTCCGAATTAAGACCTAAGAATCTTCGCAATTCTGGAATGAATCAATGGACAAATTGGTTAAGGAGTCATTATCAATATCAATGTGATGTATCTCAAATTAAATGGTCTAGAGTAGTACCACAAAAATGGCGAAATATATTGAACTGTATAGCTCAAAATAAAGATTTATATAAAGATTTGTGTGATTTATATGAAAAAGATGAATTAATTCACTACGAAAAAAAAACAAAAATTGAAACGGATTTATTATTGAATCAAAAGGATAATTTTAAAAAACAATATAGATATGATCTTTTAGCATATAAATCTATAAATTCTGAAACTAAGAAGTACTCTTCAATTTATGGATCACCATTACAAGTAAAAACGAACCAAGATATTTTTTATAATTACAACACACATAAACAAAAATCATTTAATATGGTAGAAATGGTAGAAGATGATATTCGAGATATGGATAAAAATACGGATAGAAAATTTTTTGATTGGAGAATTCTCGATTTTTGTCTTAAAACGAAGGTCGATATTGAGGCCTGGATCAATATTGATACTGACACTAACAGTAATAAATATACTAAGACTAGGGTTAATAAGTATCAAATAATTGATAAAATCAATAATAAGAGTCTTTTTTATCTCACACTTCAGCAAGATCAAAAAATCAACCTATCCAATCAAAAACCCCTTTTGGATTGGATGGGAATGAATGAAGAAATACTAAGTCGTCCCATATCAAATCTGGAACTTTGGTTCTTGCCAGAATTTGTGAGACTTTATAATACGTATAAAATGAAACCGTGGGTTATACCAATTAAATTACTACTTTTTAATTCTAATATAAAAAAAAATGCTAGTGAAAACAAAAGCATCACTGGAAATAAAAAAAGAGATCCTTTTATATCAATATCGTCGAATGAAAAAAAATCTCTTGAATTAGAAAACCGAAATCAAGGAGAAAAAGAATCCACGGGCCAAGCAGATCTTAAATCATCTCTTTCAAACCAAGAAAAAGATGTTGAAGAAGATTATACGGGATCGGACATGAAAAAACATAGAAATAAAAAGCAATACAAGATCAATACAAAAGCGGAGTTTGATTTCTTCCTAAAAAGGTATTTGTATTTTCAATTGAGATGGGATGATTCTTTAAATAAAAAAATAATCAATAACATCAACGTATATTGTCTCCTGCTTAGACTGATAAATCCAAGAGAAATTACTATATCCTCTATTCAAAGGGGCGAAATGAGTCTGGATATTTTGACGATTCAGAAAGATGTAACTCTTACAGAATTTATTAAAAGGGGATTTTTGATTATTGAACCAATTCGTCTAGCTATAAAAAATGATGGAAAATTTATTATGTATCAAACCCTCGGTATTTCATTAGTTCATAAAAGTAAACATCAAATAAATCAAAGATACCGAGAAAAAAAACATGTTGATAAGAATTCTGATGAAGTCATTACAAAACATCAAAAGATGACGGGAAATAGATATAAAAAAAATTATGATTTGTTTGTTCCTGAAAATATTTTATCGCCTAGACGTCGTAGAGAATTGCGAATTCTAATTTGTTTAAATTCTAAGAATAGACATAGAAAGGCATCTTTTTGTAATGGGAATGAGGTAAACAGTCAAGTTGTGGATAAAAGCAAAAAATATAAAAAAAAACTTATAAAATTAAAGCTATTTCTTTGGCCCAATTATCGATTAGAAGATTTAGCTTGTATGAATCGTTATTGGTTTAATACGAATAATGGCAGTTGTTTCAGTATGGTAAGGATACATATGTATCCGCGATTGAAAATTCATTAATAGTACATTTTTCCTATATTTCCCATACCATATCTGGTCTATGACGACAAAGAGATGCACGCATACATTGTCTTACATTCCATTCTGATACATGATACTAATTCAATGACATATCAATTAGATCTAGAATGAACAAAATTTTATTATTTTAGGTCTAAACTTTTATCTTTTGTGAGTGAAGAAACCAACCATACTTTTTTATCCCCTTTCAAATCCAATTTTAAAATGAAAATAGGATTGAGTAAGTTTTATTAAATTAAAAAAATTAGAAAACGAAATACAAATTTTTGTATATACCAAATAAAAATTAGGGGCATTATTATTACTGATCAATAAAGATATCTATCAATAAAAAATATCTTAAAATAAAAAGAGGGGGGGAGAGAAGATTTCAGTTTATGGTAAAAAATTCATTCATCTCAGTTATTTCACAAGAAGAAAAAGACGAAAACAGAGGATCTGTTGAATTTCAAATAGTTAGTTTCACCAATAGGATACGAAGACTTACTTCACATTTACAATTACACAAAAAAGACTATTTATCTCAGAGAGGTTTACGTAAAATTCTGGGAAAACGCCAACGATTACTGTCTTATTTGTCAAAGAAAAATAGAATATGTTATAAAGAATTAATTAATCGGTTGGATATTCGGGAGTCAAAAACTCGTTAATTTTATTTTTATAAAGGCATTTTGAATTATTTGATTTATTAGATCTTGAATTTTAATGAACTTTTTTTCGTTTTCAGCAATTCATGAAAGAATGAATCGAGGAAAAACCTATGAATATACCGGCTACAAGAAAAGACCTCATGATAGTCAATATGGGCCCCCACCACCCATCAATGCATGGTGTTCTTCGACTCATCATTACTCTAGATGGTGAAGATGTTATTGACTGTGAACCAATATTGGGTTATTTACACCGAGGAATGGAAAAAATTGCGGAAAATCGAACAATTATACAATATTTGCCTTATGTAACACGGTGGGATTATTTAGCTACTATGTTCACAGAAGCAATAACTGTAAACGGACCGGAACAGTTGGGAAATATTCAAGTACCTAAAAGAGCCAGCTATATCAGAATAATTATGTTGGAGTTGAGTCGTATAGCTTCTCATCTGTTATGGCTCGGTCCTTTTATGGCGGATATTGGTGCACAAACTCCCTTTTTCTATATTTTCAGAGAAAGAGAATTAGTATATGATCTATTCGAAGCTGCCACCGGTATGAGAATGATGCATAATTATTTTCGTATCGGAGGAGTAGCGGCCGATCTACCTCATGGCTGGATAGATAAATGTTTGGATTTCTGCGATTATTTTTTAACAAGAGTTGCTGAATATCAAAAACTTATTACACGAAATCCTATTTTTTTAGAACGAGTCGAGGGAGTAGGCATTATTGGTAGAGAGGAAGTAATAAATTGGGGTTTATCGGGACCAATGCTGCGAGCTTCCGGAATACAATGGGATCTTCGTAAAGTTGATCATTATGAATGTTACGACGAATTTGATTGGGAAGTACAGTGGCAAAAAGAAGGAGATTCATTGGCTCGTTATCTAGTCCGAATTGGTGAAATGATAGAATCCGTAAAAATTATTCAACAGGCCCTGGAAGGAATTCCAGGGGGACCCTATGAGAATTTAGAAATACGATACTTTGATAGAGAAAGGAATCCGGAATGGAATGATTTTGAATATCGATTTATTAGTAAAAAGCCGTCTCCTACATTTGAATTGCCGAAACAAGAACTTTATGTGAGAGTAGAAGCCCCAAAGGGAGAATTGGGAATTTTTCTCATAGGGGATCAGGGTGGTTTTCCTTGGAGATGGAAAATCCGCCCGCCGGGTTTTATCAATTTGCAAATTCTTCCGCGGTTAGTTAAAAGAATGAAATTGGCTGATATTATGACGATACTAGGTAGTATAGATATCATTATGGGAGAAGTTGATCGTTGAAATGATAATTGATACACCGGAAGTACAAGATATCGATTCTTTTTCTAGATTCGAATTTTTTAAAGAGGTTTATGGAATTCTATGGGTTCTTGTTCCTATTTTGACTCTTGTAGTGGGAATCACAATAGGCGTACTGGTAATTGTATGGTTAGAAAGAGAAATATCGGCAGGGATACAACAACGTATTGGACCTGAATACGCCGGCCCTTTGGGAGTTCTTCAAGCTCTAGCAGATGGGACAAAACTACTTTTCAAAGAAAATCTTTTTCCATCTAGGGGGGATACTCGTTTATTCAGTATCGGGCCATCCATAGCAGTCATATCAATTTTAGTAAGCTATTCAGTAGTTCCTTTTGGATATCACCTTGTTTTAGCGGATCTCAATATCGGTGTTTTTTTATGGATTGCCATTTCCAGTATTGCTCCAATTGGACTTCTTATGTCGGGATACGGGTCAAATAATAAATATTCCTTTTTAGGCGGTCTACGAGCTGCTGCTCAATCGATTAGTTATGAAATACCATTAACTTTATGTGTGTTATCAATATCTCTACGTGCGATTCGTTGATACATAGACATAAACTTTTCTCTATTCCTTCCTTTCAAGGAAAGGGTTGGAATGGATTGAGTAGATATCTTAATTTTTTTTTTATTCATTATTCGGGTTGATGAACTAAATCAAATAGTTATATGAGTGAAAGAAAACAGCTTATATATAAATTCGCAGTAAAAAGATTGATTCTCATTTTCTATGTATAAGAGTTAGAGAGTTAAGCGGAAATAAACAGAAGAGACCGTTTCCCCCAAGATTGGTTGATTAGTCATCCTGACTTGAAGCGGGTTCAAAAGATCAACCGTATTGAGTTTTCACTATCATTTTTATGTATTAGCATAACGGGGGATTGAGCAAAAACGAGTGGATGGTTAGAAACACGAACATATGTAAAGGATTAGTAATGGAGATTATGTAAATTCTCCAAAAGGACATTTTTACATAATATACAAACAAAGAATACTAATTGGGGCTTGAAGTTGGTAGAAATGATCAGGCAGTACTCCCCATGACACGATTCCAATCCAGAGTATACTCCTATCCACCGATTTAATAAATAACTATTCGAAACGAAATAATCCTTTACTTTATTTTGAAAGCCCTCTTTTTCTCAGAAATAGAAAGAAGAATAGGAACGAAAAAAAAAAAAAAGATATACTTTATTTATTCTTTGTTACTTTTATTCTTTCCCATATACATATTAATAGATATATAATTTGTGTCATAATTCATTAATTAATATAGAATTTTTTTTTCGTACGTGAAACCAACGGGTTATTAATATTTTTACAAGAAGTATTTTATTGAACAGTTAAGTTATTACTGAACAAAGAAGAATTGAAATTATTATTGAAATTATTAAATTAAAGAAAGGATGAGATCAATTCAGAAGTACTTTTTTTATTTAATTTTGAATTAAAATAATTATAACAGACAGAATTCAATTGGTCTAATTTGGGACCGGCCGATAGTTATCCATCCTACAAACATATCAAGATTCAAAAAAGAATACTGACGCGGTCCCTATATTTATTTCTGGCCTTCAAGGAGCCGTATGAGGTGAAAATCTCATGTACGGTTCTGTAATAGCGATGGTAACAGTGATGGTATCACCGACTATAATTATCTAACAGTTCAAGTACAATTGATATTGTTGAGGCGCAATCAAAATATGGTTTTTGGGGATGGAATTTGTGGCGTCAGCCTATAGGGTTTATCATTTTTATTATTTCTTCCCTAGCAGAATGTGAGAGATTACCTTTTGATTTACCAGAAGCAGAAGAAGAGTTAGTAGCAGGTTATCAAACCGAATACTCGGGTATAAAATTTGGGTTATTTTATGTTGCTTCCTATCTAAACCTATTGGTTTCTTCATTATTTGTAACAGTTCTTTACTTGGGAGGTTGGAATATATCTATTCCGGACATATATGTTTCTGAGCTTTTTGAAATAAATAAAACATGTGGAGTTTTTGGAGCGATAATTGGTATCTTTATTACATTAGCTAAAACTTATTTGTTCTTGTTCATTCCTATCACAACAAGATGGACTTTACCGAGGCTAAGAATGGACCAACTATTGAATCTTGGATGGAAATTTCTTTTACCTATTTCTCTCGGTAATCTATTATTAACAACTTCTTTCCAACTCTTTTCACTGTAAAGTAACATTCTATATTCACAACGTGTCTCAAACAAGAGAAATAAACAAACATAAAACTATTCATATATATATTAACGATATGTTCTCTATGGTAACTGGGTTCATGAATTATGGTCAACAAACAGTACGAGCTGCAAGGTACATTGGTCAAAGTTTCATGATTACTTTATCCCACGCAAATCGTTTACCCGTAACTATTCAATATCCTTATGAAAAATCAATCACCGCGGAGCGTTTCCGCGGTCGAATCCATTTTGAATTTGATAAATGTATTGCTTGTGAAGTATGCGTTCGTGTATGTCCTATAGATCTACCCGTTGTTGATTGGAAATTGGAAACCGATATTCGCAAGAAACGGCTGCTTAATTACAGTATTGATTTCGGAGTCTGTATATTTTGTGGTAATTGCGTTGAGTATTGTCCAACGAATTGTTTATCAATGACTGAAGAATATGAACTTTCTACTTATGATCGTCACGAATTGAATTATAATCAAATTGCTTTGGGTCGTTTACCAATGTCAGTAATTGACGATTATACAATTCGAACAATTTTGAATTCGCCTCAAATAAATAAGTAAATCTCTTATTAACGAATAATTTAGAATTACTTTACTAATAACTAATATAGAAGGAATTTAGGTTTCTTTCGTGTTGTTTGGTCAATAACTACAAATACCAACTATTGATTGGTTGGTAAGAAACGCGTCTTAATTTGGATTGAAAATCCATTAATTAATATATCCATAATTGTTTTAAAATATATCGTTTAGAATTAGAACGACTCTTTCAGATAAAGAATGAAATTAGTCCAATAATAGTACTCACATTTTTTCATATCCCTTAGTATTTATTTACTTAGGATTAAATTAGGAATTGCTCAAAAATCATAAAAAAAAAAATTTCTGGTCGGGTCTCAATAAGGTCATGAAAAACATTTCTATTTATTTATCTCTTATTTTACATATAATGGATTTGCCCGGACCAATACATGATTTTCTTTTAGTCTTTCTGGGATCGGTTCTTATACTAGGAGGTATGGGGGTGGTATTATTTACCAACCCCATTTATTCTGCCTTTTCGTTGGGACTGGTTCTTGTTTGTATATCCTTATTCTATATTCTATTAAACTCTTATTTTGTAGCTGCTGCACAACTCCTTATTTACGTGGGAGCTATAAATGTTTTAATCGTATTTGCTGTGATGTTCATGAATGGTTCAGAATATTACAAAGATTTGAATCTTTGGACCATTGGGGATGTGGTTACTTTGCCAGTTTGTACAAGTATTTTTGTTTTACTCATGATTATTATTACGGATACGTCATGGTACGGAATTATTTGGACTACAAGATCAAACCAGATTATAGAGCAAGATTTGATAAGTAATAGTCAACAAATTGGAATTCATTTATCAACAGATTTCTTTCTTCCATTTGAATTCGTTTCGATAATTCTTTTAGCCGCTTTGATAGGTGCAATTGCCGTGGCGCGACAGTAAAAAATTTATAGAATTAGCAATGCACATTAAACTCTGTTCGGTTTTATTACATTACATTTATTTCCCTTTAATTAAAGATTGTTTATGTCTAAAATAGAAATTATTCAATCTATTCTATTAACACTAGAAAATCTGCCTTTGTTCCGTACTTTTTTTTATTCTAGTCAATTGAATCTGTTGAATTGTTGTTCAGTTCATATTGAAATGAATCGAAATTGATAAGGAGTTGGTCAATGATGCTCGAACATGTACTTGTTTTGAGTGCCTACTTATTTTCTATCGGTATCTATGGATTGATCACGAGCCGGAATATGGTTAGAGCCCTTATGTGTCTTGAACTTATACTGAATGCGGTTAATATGAATTTCGTAACATTTTCTGATTTTTTTGATAGTCGCCAATTAAAAGGAAATATTTTCTCAATTTTTGTTATAGCTATTGCAGCCGCTGAAGCAGCTATTGGCCCGGCTATTGTTTCATCAATTTATCGTAACAGAAAATCAACTCGTATCAATCAATCGAATTTGTTGAATAAGTAGTATTAATCATATAAATTCTAATATTCATAAATTAGAATTACCATGACCATACATTACGTAATAATACATGTTTTCAAAAATGTAAGAAATTAAAGTATCTTGGCTCTATCGCATGAGTCAATCCAGAAGTAGATTGATTAGAAAAATTATGATAAATTATTGATTCATCTGGTGTCTAAATATATGATTCATTTACAAGTTTACTAGATCGAAACTTTCTGACATTCAAAAATTTATAGATCCAAATGTCACATTCAGTAAAGATTTATGATACGTGTATAGGGTGTACTCAATGCGTGCGCGCCTGCCCAACGGATGTATTAGAAATGATACCTTGGGACGGGTGTAAAGCTAAGCAAATTGCTTCTGCTCCAAGAACAGAGGACTGTGTCGGTTGTAAGAGATGTGAATCCGCCTGTCCGACAGATTTCTTGAGTGTTCGAGTTTATTTATGGCATGAAACAACTCGAAGTATGGGTCTGGCTTATTAATACGTTCCAGAAAACCCTACTTGAATACATTTGATTTTTTTACCTTTACCGACAAAAACCCGCGCTCAAAAACTATTTATTTTGAGCACGGGTTTTTCTGGTCCAAGTTTATCTTGTTTTTACCATGAATAATTTTCCTTGGTTAACGCTAGTTGTAGTTTTGCCAATATTCGCGGGTTCCTTAATTTTCTTTCTCCCTCATAGAGGAAATAAGATAATTCGTTGGTATACTATAGGTATATGCATAATAGAACTCCTTCTAACAACCTATGCATTCGGTTATCGTTTCCAATTGGATGATCCATTAATGCAACTGACAGAGGATTATAAATGGATCGATTTTTTTGATTTTTACTGGAGATTGGGAATAGATGGAATTTCTATAGGACCCATTTTACTGACAGGATTTATCACAACTTTAGCTACTTTAGCGGCTCGGCCGATTACTCGAGATTCCCGACTATTCCATTTTCTGATGTTAGCAATGTATAGCGGTCAAATAGGACCATTTTCTTCTCGAGACCTTTTACTTTTTTTCATCATGTGGGAGTTAGAATTAATTCCAGTTTATCTACTTCTATCCATGTGGGGGGGAAAGAAACGTTTGTATTCAGCTACAAAATTTATTTTGTACACTGCAGGAAGTTCCGTTTTTTTATTAATGGGAGTTTTGGGTATTGGTTTATATGGTTCCAATGAACCAACATTAAATTTTGAAACATCAGCTAATCAATCGTATCCTGTAGCACTGGAAATAATATTCTATATTGGATTTCTTATTGCTTTTGCTGTCAAATCACCGATCATACCCTTACATACATGGTTACCAGACACCCATGGAGAGGCACATTACAGTACTTGTATGCTTTTAGCCGGAATCTTATTAAAAATGGGAGCGTATGGATTGGTTCGGATCAATATGGAATTATTACCCCACGCCCATTCTATATTCTCTCCCTGGTTGATTATAGTAGGCACAATTCAAATAATCTATGCAGCTTCAACATCTCCCGGTCAGCGTAATTTAAAAAAAAGAATAGCCTACTCTTCTGTATCTCATATGGGTTTCATAATTATAGGAATTGGTTCTATAAGCGATACAGGACTCAACGGAGCCATTTTACAAATAATCTCTCACGGATTTATTGGCGCTGCGCTTTTTTTCTTGGCCGGAACGAGTTATGATAGAATACGTCTTGTTTATCTCGACGAAATGGGCGGAATGGCTATCGCAATTCCAAAAATATTCACGACTTTCAGTATCTTATCAATGGCTTCTCTTGCATTACCGGGCATGAGCGGTTTTGTTGCCGAATTGTTAGTTTTTTTTGGAATACTTACTAGTCAAAAATATCTTTTAATGACAAAAATATTAATTACTTTTGTAATGGCAATTGGAATGATATTAACTCCTATTTATTCATTATCTATGTTACGCCAGATGTTCTATGGATACAAGCTTTTTAATGCCCCAAACTCTTATTTTTTTGATTCTGGACCGCGAGAATTATTTGTTTCGATCTCTATCCTTTTACCTGTAATAGGTATTGGTGTTTATCCCGATTTCGTTTTATCATTATCAGTTGACAAGGTCGAAGCTATTATATCCAATTATTTTTTTCGATAGTTTTTGTGAGTAAACCAAAAAATGAAACTGAAATCCCATGATTTAAAAAATGGTTGATTGTACAATAAAAAAATGAGTCTTTTATATTCTTTTAAGTAAAATAAATAAATTGGAATTCTATTATAACTAGATATCTTTTGAATTTGTGAGAACCATTTGAATCAAGTAATGGAAATGATTCAAATGGTTCTTGATTGTTTACATGAAGTTTTCGTATATATACCTGTATGCCGTCCTATGTTTATATTCGTCAAGTCTTTTATTCAATTAGATGTTAATGTAAATGAACCATAACTATGCAACCCTATTCCTAATAGATTAACCCCAAAATAGCATATCCAAATTATAAGAAAGCCCATTGAGGCCACAATTGCAGAATTTACACTTTCAAAATTTTTATTTGTTCTAATATGTAAATAAATAGCGAATATGGTCCAAGTAATAAATGCCCAAGTCTCCTTTGGATCCCAATTCCAATATGATCCCCATGCTTCATTAGCCCATACTGCTCCCGAAAGAATACCTACGGTTAAAAGGATAAACCCTAGACTAATAATACGATAACTCCAACGATCCAATTGTTGAATCAATTGATACCTGTAATAATTTTGAGACGAAATAAAAGAAGTGTTTCGTAAGACATTGTTTCTTTCGTTCACATATTGAATCTCACTAAAGTAAACTGACTCATTTTCTAAATTATTGCTTTTCCTAAAAATCCTTATGAATTTTCGAAATGTAATGACTAGAAGAGCTAGTGATAATAATGATCCACACAAAAGAGCTGCATAGCTCAATACCATCATACTTACGTGCATCATTAACCAATGGGATTGGAGAGCGGGTACTAATATCGCGGATTGATGCATTTCAGTTAAAAGACCCGAAGTTGCAAAACCTTGAGTAAAAATAGCACTTGGCGCGGTTATTGCGCTAAAATGGTTTTTATGTTTTTTAAAATACGGAATAATATGAATAAAGGAAAAACTCCACGAAAGAAAAATTAATGATTCATATAAATCACTTAATGGTAAATGCCTCAAATACATCCAACGAGTAACTAATAATCCTGTTATGCAGAAAAAAGTAGCTATCATCCCCTTTTCTGACGAATCATCTAGTCCTACGATTTCATCGACTAATAAAATTATCAAATGAATTGTAATTACAATTGAAACGATCGAAAAGGATATATGAGTTAATATATGCTCTAAAGTTGAAAATATCATAAAAATTATTAAATTAATATTAATAAGGGCGTCCCTCAATTATAGGAATTGAAATCGGGAATTGAATTCATTATAGGACTTACTCTTTTAGAAGATGCCATGCCGCCACTCGGACTCGAACCGAGATGCTCTAGCACTGCTTCCTAAGAGCAGCGTGTCTACCGATTTCACCATAGCGGCTTATTCGAAATCATAATAACCTATTTTTATTCAATCGTCGAGCTTGAAGGAGTTAATTCAATCCAATATTTTTTTTTAGGAAACCATTCAAATTGATGAATAAAAACTTGTTTAAAAATTAGGGATTAAAACGTTTTCGTTAACGTTAATAATATTGATTTTTCTTATTATTATCTTTTTATTTAGTTATTTAGTATTTTAGGATGTCAATTTTATTTAACTGAACTAACAATGTATTTTTTCGTCGGCTATTACTTTATGCTCTCCTAAAACTAAAATGTAACAGTTGTAACTAGATAATTTTTACTTCAATCCCTGGATATAAGTAAAAAAAATGTTCTGCCTCGTTTGCATTTTTTAATGATTAATTTCTTTTATCATTTATTTTATTAATCTAAAATAAAAAATTAATTTTATCGATTAATAAAAAAATCGAATTTTTATATAACACAATTTCAGCGATACACTCAAAAGATTTATGTAAATATTTGCATAGTTAGGTTGCGTTAGGATTTTTTGTTGTGTAGAGAGTTTGCGTTAAGATTTAGCAAACCCATTAAGTTAGGTATTTGGGATGGTCGTATCAATCATATAAAAAAATTTCGTATAGAAATTGTACCGTACTTCAAAATATTTTCTAAATTTTTTAATAATTTTTTAATTAATATATATATATTATATCTTGATCGATCTTCCAATCGAAACATAGGATCTAAAATAGATCACTCAAAATTGGCGCATTCGTCATATAACTACCTAAAAATGTAAACTATAACTACCTAAAAATGTAAACGGGACTTTTATTAATTTAATTGGGTTTAAGGAATTTATATAGTGATAATAATTTCTAAAACCCCAAATAATGGTTTAAAAGATTATAAAAAACATTTTAAACTTAATCAATTAGTTTCAACGACCTCTTCTTTATAATATAAAATCAAAAATATAACTAAAAAAAAATTAATATAACTAAAAAAAAATTCTTTTTATTATTGAGTAAGGGCGATGGGGAAAGTGATAATCCCCATCCGGAAAATGATAAAACATACTAAAATGAAAGGCGAAACCTTGCGCTTGCGTTTACCCTTTTTTCAAACAAAAAAGTACCATTAGAATTCAGTAGACAACAGAATTCTTATCTATATCAGAAACGAAAGAAAAATTTGGCTTCAAATTAAAGTAAAACAAATTCAATTTTATATTCGTTTAAATTAAAACATTATGAGACTAATTCTTTTTTATTTATTTTATTTTTAATGTATATTGTTTATATTGTAATTTATCTTATATATTCATATTTATTCTTTTACTATACTATTATGATGTTAATATTAATTCTAATTGATAAATATTATTTATCATTTTTATAACTTATAAATCTTATAAATAAACTATAAACAAAATTATATCACTTTATTAGTTATTAGAACGATTCAGATTATTTATTTGTTACACAAAAAAAACTTTTAGAACTCCCGGTAGAAAGAGATTTCGCTAACGAAAAAGCTTTCAATGCTGCCCTATATCCCTTCCTTTTCCAAATATTTTTACGAATACGTTTTTTTGAAATAGAGGTGCGCTTTTTTGGAACTGCCATTAAAAAGTTATAATAGGTTTTTCGGTTGGATGTGAAAGACATCTATTGTTCAAAATCAATTGTTCTTTACTATTCTCTATCTATTTTTTCTCGAAATTAGACTCCAAAAAAAAAAGGGGGGTAAAACTCCCATAAAATATTAATAAGAACGATAAGGTACACTATGCCAAATAGATTGAAGTTGATAAAAAAAAAAAAAAAAGAAAGATTGTCCGTTTCGTTTTCTTTCTATTTTCGTCGTGTTACATTTATACATGTAATAAAAAAATCTAAAAGTTTAATAACCCAACCCTTCTCCCGCTTAATTAAAAAATAAAAAACTTTAATAATTTTTTCTATTATATTAATTAATTTAATATTAATTTAATTGTTCAAGCTCGAAGAAAGAGTCCACAAAATTTTAATTATCAAATGAGAATTTTAATTATCAAATGAGACTAGTAGTTAATCTGTTAAAGGATACAAAATACATAATTTAAAGGCATTTTATTTGCCACCTTTTTTTTCCGTAAAATTAAAGTGTTGGATATCATAGCATTTCCTACAAATAGCTTTTATTGTAATGGAAGACAAACAATTAGTTACAAAACAAATTGGTTAATGATTCTAACTAACCGAATTACAATAAATAGTTTTAGTTATGGGCTTTATGATTCATATCAAATACTGTTTTTGGTATAATTATTTATCCTTGTTCTATAATTATTTATCCTTGTTCTATAGATATAAAAAAATTATTGTAATACGTAATAATTAAAATGAAAATTCTAATTTTCATTTTTTATCTTCATAAAATTTTATTTAAAAATTTGAATTTAATATTAACAATTCAGTATTAATAAAATTAGTATTTATTTTTCACTAGTGACTTATTTATATCATTTGAATTTATATCATTTGACCAATTATAACCTCTTGATTTTAAATATTTGAAGTAGTTTGGAAAGATTCAGAATAATTAAGGCTAGAAAATTCTATTTAAGTTTTATTTTATATATCTTAATTTTTTTTTATTAACCGACCACAAACGAAATAAGAACCGGTGACTCAGAAACAATTAATTAAGATAATTTTTTTTTTTTTTTTTTTTATGGAATATACATATCAATATTCATGGATTATACCTTTCATTCCACTTCCAGTTCCTATCTTAATTGGAACAGGACTTCTACTTTTTCCAACGGCAACAAAAAATCTTCGCCGTATGTGGGCTTTTCCTAGTGTTTTATTATTAAGTATAGTTATGGTTTTTTCAGCCCTTTTTTCTATTCAGCAAATAAATAATAATTCTGTCTATCAATATGTATGGTCTTGGACCATCAATAATGATTTTTCTTTAGAATTTGGCTGCTTGGTTGATCCACTTACTTCTATTATGTCGATATTAATCACTACTGTTGGAATTATGGTTCTTATTTATAGTGACAATTATATGTCTCATGATCAGGGATATTTGAGATTTTTTGCTTATATGAGTTTTTCCAATACTTCAATGTTGGGATTAGTTACTAGTTCTAATTTGATACAAATTTATATTTTTTGGGAATTAGTTGGAGTGTGTTCTTATCTATTAATAGGTTTTTGGTTCACACGACCCAGTGCCGCGAATGCTTGTCAAAAAGCGTTTGTAACTAATCGTGTCGGGGATTTTGGTTTATTATTAGGAATTTTGGGTTTTTATTGGATAACAGGTAGTTTCGAATTTCGGGATTTGTTTGAAATATTCAATAACTTGGTTTATAATAATGAAGTTAATTTTTTATTTGTTACTTTATGCGCCTCCCTATTATTTGCCGGCGCTGTTGCTAAATCCGCCCAATTTCCCCTTCATGTATGGTTACCTGATGCCATGGAAGGGCCTACCCCCATTTCGGCTCTTATACATGCCGCTACTATGGTAGCAGCAGGAATTTTTCTTGTAGCTCGGCTTCTTCCTCTTTTCATAGTTATACCTTACATTCTAAATCTAATAGCTTTGATAGGTATAATAACATTATTTTTAGGAGCCACTTTAGCTCTTGCTCAAAAAGATATTAAGAAAAGCTTAGCTTATTCTACAATGTCTCAATTGGGTTATATGATGTTAGCTCTAGGTATGGGGTCTTATCGAGCTGCTTTATTTCATTTGATTACTCATGCTTATTCGAAGGCATTGTTGTTCTTAGGATCTGGATCAATTATTCATGCGATGGAAGCTATTGTTGGATATTCTCCAGATAAAAGTCAGAATATGGTTCTTATGGGCGGTTTAAGAAAACATGTACCAATTACAAAAACTGCTTTTTTATTGGGTACACTTTCTCTTTCTGGTATTCCACCCCTTGCTTGTTTTTGGTCCAAAGATGAAATTCTTAATGATAGTTGGTTGTATTCACCTATTTTTGCAATAATAGCTTGGTCCACAGCAGGATTAACTGCATTTTATATGTTTCGGATCTATTTACTTGCTTTTGAAGGACATTTAAACGTTTATTTTCAAACTTACAGTGGCAAAAAAAGCAGTTCGTTCTATTCAATGTCTCTATGGGGTAAAGATAAAGAAGGACCCGAAATTTTTAAAAAAAATTTGCGTTTATTATATTTATTAACGACGAAAAACAATGAAAAAACTTATTTTTTAAACACATATCGAATTAATAGTAATGAAAATAGTAATGAAAATGTAAGAAGCACGGTGCAGC